TTATTTCCATGGGATTGTAGTTCAACTGGTCAGAGCACCGCCCTGTCAAGGCGGAAGCTGCGGGTTCGAGCCCCGTCAGTCCCGACCCGACGGATCCAATAAAAAAAATACATCAATTCGTCCCTCCCTTTTCTGTGAAAGGGGACGCAAATGGCAGAATTGAATTCTCACAATATTTTTTTTTGATCAGAAATGCGAAAAAAAAAATATGGGAATTTCCAGTACTTCAACCCGTGCCCATTGATGACAGAGAAAGATATGTGAATTTCTAACATTATTGGCAGCACTCAGCACATTCAGGATTCAAAAAGATACTATACCGGAGCCCTTTTTTCGATTTCCCCGGTCCGTCCATTAATAGAATAGAGTGTCATATCTTTGTTATTTTTATCGGGAGCACATATTTATATGTATAAATGGAATTTTTTCTCTTTTTTGCTTGGTTTTTTGTTTTTTTGTAAACATTGGGAGTGGAAAAGCAGTCAGATGATACTTCATTAGATGATTGTACAAGGAGGCAGTGGGTTATAGAAAAGAAAGAGTGGAGAAAAAGAAAGAGTGGAAAAGAATAACAATATCAATAAAGGAAACGAATTCTTTTGCTTGGACCAGGAATCACAAATTTTTTATTGGGTGTGAATAAAATATTTTCCTATGTTATACTATTCAATTCTCGACGGTGAATCGATTTGATAGCTTAGATATTCTTATTCATGATATTGATCCGATTCGATGTCATTGAAATGTAATTCATCGCATTGAATTTACAAGTGAAAAACTTTTCATCTCTATGGGATTAAATCCCGAGTTATTGCGAAGTAAAAAAAACAATGAAATTATGGAAGTAAATATTCTCGCATTTATTGCTACTGCGCTGTTCATTCTAGTTCCTACTGCTTTTTTACTTATAATATATGTAAAAACAATCAGCCAAGGCGATTAATTTGAATAAAACTTGACTTCTCGTCATTAGTATAGTATGGTCGAAAGATTCAGATATTTCTTTCTATCATACTATACTATTCTAATTTTAGGAATGTTAGGAATGTATAAAGTTGTAATGTATAAAGATCCAAACTTAATAGAAATCAATTTACAATATCTATCTTCATAGATGTCGATATCAATTAGATATATGTAATGGCCGTCCTATCTCAATTTTTTTTTCTTTGTTTGATCCATTTTAGTTGTCTTGATTTCAATCTGAAAAAATTGCAAGACTTTACTTGTCTTGTGATTTTTTCATTCCCGGATTTCTTATTAGTTTCTATATGAATCTCGGTATCCATCAAAAAAGAATCAAATCCATGAAGGAAAGAAAAATGGAATATATATTAATAAAAAAAATCAAATAATCTCTTTTTTTACATTTCAAAGAAGTAATTGATTGAAGAGTTAACAGATGATCAAAAGAGTTCTATAGTAACTTCTTCGTATTTCGTTTCGAAAGTATACCTTACCGATTTTTTAACCTTTGATCCATGGTATGAAATGAGTTAAATAAAACATAGCCTAAATCAAATTGCTAAAATAAGTAAGTGCGCAATATGTGACTAGACCAAGACAAGATCTTATGAAAAAAAAGAACTACTTTCTTTTCCATTTGAACAGGAAAGGAGGAAATAAAAGAAAATGAAAAAAAAAAACAAAAAAAGGGGTGGGGTTCCCTTGCCCCGCATTGTCCATATATAACTCTGGTAAGAGACGGTTCATCTAAATAGAAAATTGAGAAAGAATTTTTTATTTCTTTTTAAAAAATTGTCTACCATCCGTATCCTTTAGATTCTCGGAATACGAAAATGGGAATTATTGAAATATTTGTTTGATTTTGATTGAAAAGGTATTATTCATCTATATTAGTCATAGAATACATTACTACATTAGAACCAAAAAATTTCTAAATCTAAATGAAGACTAATAAAAATTAATTAAATTAATTAATATTAATTAATTATAGTGAATTTCAAATAAAAGGTTTTGCAAAACCATCTAGAAAAAAATTGATACAGTTTGATTCCTCAATCCAATTATTAAATTAGTAATACCTCTAGAGTCCACTTCTTCCCCATACTACGAGTGAAAGGGAAAATGTAAAGACTACCATTAAAGCAGCCCAAGCGAGACTTACTATATCCATGTGAATTATGTCCCCTATCTCTATGAATATGAAACGAATAGAATCTGAAGGAATTTTTCCATTATTGTTCACTAATAATATAATTATAGTGAAATTACTGGCGCAGAGTCAAAAAAAAAGGATTCGGACACAAAACCATTCATGAAAGACTGCAATAAATTCACTTATAACAAGTTCTTTTAGATGATTTCTAATTGAATCGGGAAAGATTAAGCACAAGCAAAATATATAGTGACATTTTTTGGGGGAGTATCAAGAGAATGTTATTAACATGTAAGAATAAAATAAGAAGACTTATTCTCTTTCCTTTGTTGCCCCTCATTAAGTCAAATAAAAGCCAATTATCCATCCAATCTAATATTG